CATCTCATACAGCTCAAGCAGAAACACCTCAATACGGATTCAAATCAAATAGATATGTAATAAAAAGTTTTAACCTTCTTAATCCTCTGATTGAATCTTTTATCTAAAGATAAGAGGGAATAAAAATCCAACTTCTTTGTGGTGATAATGCCAAAATATCAAGTGGGCTCGTTCGTATGTTGATCATTACAGGCTTCTTGAATCTTCTCTTTCCCTATTTCTTTGATTTGTTCTTTTTTTGTATAGAATCTGGTTTTACTACTGTTTTCGTTATTATTGATAGGAATTTCTCTTGTTAAGACCCTATGAATCGATTGAAACCTCAGATTCATACTAGAACCACGATGATTCAATAAAATATCCAAGCCCAAGCTAAGACCAACCGAGGATTCTCTGAGTAAGAACCGTTGGCTCATCACTTATTTAATGAATAGATATAGAATGATTAAAAAAAAATGATCTTCTTTTATTTATGCTTATTTTGTTTTGACCAAATGACAAATCTTTCCATTTTTAATTTCCAACTTTTTGAAAGTTTTTTGGAGTCCGGTTGTAAGGTATGAATAGTAAGTATGAATCATAGTTCAAATATTTCTGGATCTAGTTCATATATTAAATATTCTATTCCGTGTTTCAGATACTAGAATAAATATCCGACGAGGTAGAACTATTTATATCAAGATGACAGATCCATTCTCTGTATTATCAATAGAATCAATTATAACAAGTCACACACTCATATTCCGGAAATACAGAAACAAAGAAATTCCGCGGTCGAACTACCAAAATAGAATAATGATTTACTTTAGTATTGAAAACTAAGACTTTGGAGCTCTTGTGATCTAATTCATTGAAATTCCGTCCAGTAAAACGGAAGAATTATAAATTTCCAAAATAATAGATAGAAATATCGCAAATAGAGCCATTGCGACACCCATCAAAGGGGTAGTTCCCCATCCAGGAGCTACTTTACCATATTCTGAATTCAATGGTTTTAATAAATCTCCTACGATAGTTCGTCTTGGACCAGATCTAGAACTAGAACTACCCTCAACGGTTTGTGTAGCCATAAATCCTAGTGTATTCATTGAGATCTGTTGACTTTGTATAGCATTCCGTTGTAAATAAATGATTTTATCATAGATCCATTGCGGTCTTGAAATTATATAACAATGGAAATAGCAACCCTAGTCGCCATCTCTATATCTGGTTTACTTGTAAGTTTTACTGGGTACGCTTTATATACCGCTTTTGGGCAGCCCTCTCAACAACTAAGAGATCCATTCGAAGAGCACGGGGACTAGTTGACGTAATGAGCCTCCCAATATTGGGAGGCTTATTACGTCAATTGAAATAATGAAAAATCATTTCATCTTTTTAATTTAGTTGGAACTTTAGGCGGTTCTCGAAAAAAGATAGCGAAAAAGATTATTCCTAGAGTAGAGACTAAAAGGAATGTATAAACCAATGCTTCCATAGATTCGATCCTAGTTTAAAATTATAGCTTCCATACCTGTTTATTGGGGGATCATCTTTCGGATAAGGAAAGAACAAGAATCAAAGAAAAGAAAGGCAGTGATTCAAATCAAGAGTTCTCTGTTACCCTACCTATGTCAACCCCTCTCCCCCCAAAAAATAGAAGCGAAAGATACCCGAGTAATGTTGTATCAGACTACTTGTCTTCTTGTAGTCGGATCTCCAAGTTTTTGGAATGCTCCAAATTCCACTTGAGCATCCAAATCTGGGTCAATACCGGCAAAAACATCTCTGAACAAAGTTCTAGCACCATGCCAAATGTGTCCGAAGAAGAACAGCAGAGCAAACGAAGCATGGCCAAAAGTGAACCAACCCCTTGGGCTGCTACGAAAAACGCCATCGGATTTCAAAGTAGCACGATCTAATTCAAAAATTTCGCCCAATTGAGCGCGTCTAGCATATTTTTTCACAGTAGCGGGATCACTATAACTGACTCCATTGAGTTCGCCACCATAGAATTCAACAGTTACACCTACCTGTTCGACACTATACTTTGATTCGGCCCTTCTAAAAGGAACATCGGCTCTAACAATTCCGTCTCCATCTACCAAAACGACCGGAAATGTTTCAAAAAAAGTAGGCATACGGCGTACAAAAAGTTCACGCCCTTCTTTATCTCTAAAGATAGGGTGTCCTAACCATCCAACAGCTATTCCGTCCCCGTTGTCCATTGAACCCGCTCTGAATAATCCCCCTTTTGCCGGATTATTACCGATATAATCATAAAAGGCTAATTTTTCGGGAATTTTAGACCAAGCTTCTGATAAACTTTGATTTTCGGCTAGCCCAGCACCAACTCTTCGATATATTTCTTGCTGAAAGTATCCCTGATCCCATTGATAACGAGTGGGGCCAAACAATTCGATCGGAGTAGTTGCTGAACCATACCACATAGTTCCAGCAACAACAAAAGCTGCAAAAAAGACAGCAGCAATGCTACTGGACAGGACAGTTTCAATATTGCCCATACGTAATCCCTTGTATAGACGTTGGGGCGGACGGACACTAAGATGGAATAGGCCCGCTAATATGCCCAAGGTCCCTGCTGCAATATGGTGCGAGGCTATTCCTCCGGGAACAAAAGGATCAAAACCCTCCACACCCCATGACGGATTTATAGGTTGTACCTTTCCCGTTAGTCCATAAGGATCGGAAACCCATATTCCAGGACCATACAAGCCGGTTACATGAAATGCGCCAAAACTAAAGCAAGCCACTCCTGAGAGAAATAAATGAATTCCAAAGATCTTGGGCAAATCCAAAGAGGGTTTTCCTGTACGTTCATCACAAAATATTTCTAGATCCCAATAGACCCAATGCCAGATAGCTGCCAAGAAGCACAAACCCGAAAATACAATATGTGCTCCGGCCACGCCTTCATAACTCCAAATACCCGGATTCGTTATAGTCCCCCCTGTGATACTCCAACCACTCCATGAATTGGTTATTCCTAAACGAGTCATGAAGGGTATAACAAACATACCTTGTCTCCACATTGGATCAAGAACGGGATCGGAGGGATCAAAAACTGCTAATTCATAGAGAGCCATCGAACCGGCCCAACCAGAAACCAGAGCTGTATGCATTATATGGACAGAAAGTAGCCGACCGGGATCATTCAATACGACGGTATGAACACGATACCAAGGCAAACCCATGGAAATACCTCTTTATCAAAGAAAAATAGACACTATGTAACTTTATTGCATTGGAAAAGACCATACTATGGACCTCGCCCTCTCAGTCGATTATCTCGGAACAGGGGTTCATTTTGTTCTATTCTGTTCGTATCCTGTTAGTAACAATGAAACAATTCTGTTCGTAGGAACAAAGAGAAGCAGATTTATTTTATACCCGATAAGTACCAATATGCAATGGGGGGGTTAATACCACTGTCTATCCGCGAATACGTCCAAACTTGTTCATAATTAGAAGGGCCTATTCGTAATAATTTGACTTTATTCGGATTCATTTTGCCTTCGTTTATCTTTCGGAATTTTTCGAATCGACGGATAAAATACCAAAAGGGCCAATATTATGAAGACAATAAACCCATTGTTACGTTTCCACATCAAAGTGAAATATAGTACTTAATTCTTTTTTTGCATTTAATGCCTATTGGTGTTCCAAGAGTACCTTTTCGAATTCCTGGAGAGGAATATTCGACTTGGGTTGACATATAGTGCGGCTTGTCAGATATCTTGGGTCATATGGGATTTCCCCGTTCTCTCCCCCGATCGAGATATCCTCTGTTTCACCCCAAAACGATTGATTGTATCATCGAAAATTTGGAGCGTGAAGTACAATTAGATCTATTTTTGGGGAGTATTCAAATAAATATTATCAATACGAATTTCAAAAATTTATGGTTGGCTTGGTTGGACCAATAAGAAGTGTCCAGGCTCCGTTTAGAAAAATCCAATTGGAAATATACCTATTATTACTATTTATATCATAAAGGATTCCTATTTATAAATAGGAGTCGTTTCCAATTTCTTAATCAATCGAATAATAATACGTGAAATATTTGACGGACAACAATGAATGAAAGGAATTGAAAAAAGAAAGGGGTGTAGCAAAACAAAAAGAAGTGGTATTAGGGGCATTTGCCTTATATATGCAAATCGAAATCGGGCAAATCTTTACCCGGAGTAGAGCATAAACCTAAAAGAAAGAATTGAAGAGGCCCAGTCAGGAACAAGAAAATGACATCGTGATTTGGATTGGATATCGGTGAAACGACACATCAATGAAAAGTTAGTTCGATAAGTTTAGCGAACTCTTTTTATATTATAGAAAAGGGGCTAAAACTCATCTTTCTTGAAAGATAGATGGAAGAAAAAGCGCCTGCGTTAAAAATTAGAAAGAACCCGCTATGAAAAAAGAAAGGGGACTGGAATCTACACATTGATTTTTTTCATATTTTTTTTTGAACCGTATGCAGCAAAAGGTGCATGTACGGCTCCTAAGCGATACAACTTGATCCTAATCAACCGACTTTATCGAGAAAGATTACTTTTTTTAGGTCAGGGGGTTGATAATGAGATCTCGAATCAACTTATTAGTCTGATGGTATATCTCAGTATAGAGAATGATACCAAAGATTTTTATTTATTTATAAACTCTCCTGGCGGATGGGTAATACCCGGAGTAGCTATTTATGATACTATGCAATTTGTGCGACCAGATGTACAGACAATATGTATGGGATTAGCCGCCTCAATGGGATCTTTTCTCCTGGTCGGAGGAGCGATTACCAAACGTCTAGCATTCCCTCACGCTTGGCGCCAATGAGTTTTTTATTTTAGTTGAGAAAAAAAAGAAAACTATGCCTTCGCCATATGAAATAGGAATATTAAGTAATAATAGCATGGCACTTCGAATTCGATATGAGAAATTTTTTTTAAACATCAGATTATGTATCGAGAGAGTAGTATGAGATAAAGTAAGGGATATTTCTGTTTTTATCTATCGGAAATCCATTTCAACGTCACAAACTCTTTTTTGTTTTCACGACGGAAGGCTCTTAACAATCTTTATGTTATGAAAGAGCACGAAAAAAAAACAAGAAGATTTTCTTTTTACTTATTTTATTTGATTGGATCAAAAAGAAACTTTGGGATTGCTGAATCACAGACGAAATAAATATATAAAGCAACAGAGCCATCATAGTATTTTTGTTAACTCGGAAAAATAAAAGAAAGAAAGTAAGGGTGGTAATTGGAAAATTTACCGATTGGGATCTGATAGATCTTATTTTTATCTTTAGTCAATGGAAGGTAAAATAAAGGTAAATTCCATTGTAGAGCCGTATGCAATGTGCAAAAGATGCCTGTACGGTTGTTCAATTCTATCTTTTTTCTTCTTATTCTTTCATCTATTTTTTTGACTCATCATGAGAAACAGAGGAACTGTTTATTATGTCATATCATCAGGGTAATGATCCATCAACCTGCCAGTTCTTATTTTGAAGCACAAACAGTAGAATTTATCCTGGAAGCGGAAGAACTACTGAAACTGCGCGAAACCCTGACACAGGTTTATGGACAAAGAACGGGCAAACCCTTATGGGTTGTATCCGAAGACATGGAAAGGGATGTGTTTATGTCAGCAGCAGAAGCCCAATCTCATGGAATTGTTGATCTTGTAGCGGCTGAATGAAAATAGCAGGAATTTCATACAAATCCCATGATTTTAGATTTTATCCTTTTACTTTTAATGGGTTTAAAATTCTATTAACTAGAAGTAATTCATAATCATACGGTTAGGATCGATCTAAACCAGCTCATTATCGATACGATTCAGCATGCCAACTATTAAACAACTTATTAGAAACACAAGACAGCCAATTCGAAATGTCACGAAATCCCCCGCTCTTCGGGGATGTCCTCAGCGCCGAGGAACATGTACTAAGGTGTATGTGCGACTCGTTCAGATCATACATTACATAGTCTGGGGCAAAAGAAAAGGATTTTACAGTCTCGACGATCGATACCGGTGAATAGGATAGAATAGAAGAACTTCATTCACTATCTAAAAATAAAAAATTCTATCATATCCTTATTGTTTGTGTATGAAATTTATGGTTTTCCGCTGGTGCAAATCCAATCACCTCAATTTAAGCTAAGAAGCAGTTCCCCATTGGTAGCAAATGGTTATTCCATTAAGCGGAGGAAATCCTATTTAAAAGTAAAAAAAAAAGATGATGCTCTCACGCGTGCAAGAACGGACGGACTAACAGGGTCAACTACCTAGCTAACCTCCACAATTAAATACCGTGACTGTATAAGTAGATCTCATTGTGAAAGATCTATTACTGGATAATTCATAGGTAGAGCCAAAGAATGTGAACTGTACAAGTTACCAATAACCTTCATTAAATGAAAGGGAAGAGGCTCCGGTGTATAGAGAGGACCTCACCGTTTAATTTAAGAAGTAGCCATAGAAACGATGGAACCCGCCATTTCTTTATCCATTTATATATCTATTTTTGACACCGAATATCAATACAATTTCTTATTCGGGGGTGAAATGCCTAGAAAAAAGAAAATATCGTGGTTGGGGAGGGAAGGTTATAGTAGCAAAAGCTGTTGGAATTTTTATTTTATACATTGGAAAAATCCGTTTTGTTATTAATAGAGAAGGGGAAAAGAATAACTGAAAGAAAAGAAATGAATTAGTTATTCATCAAAGTTTCATTTAGTCAATGACCAGAATTAAACGAGGATATATAGCTCGGAGACGTAGAACAAAAATTCGTTTATTTGCATCAAGCTTTCGAGGGGCTCATTCAAGGCTTACTCGAACTATTACTCAACAGAAAATAAGAGCTTTGGTTTCGGCCCATCGGGATAGAGATAGACAAAAAAGAGACTTTCGACGTTTGTGGATCGCTCGGATAAACGCAGTAATTCGCGGGGGTAGGGTATCCTATAGTTATAGTAAATTCATAAATGATCTGCACAAGATACAATTGCTTCTTAATCGTAAAATGCTGGCGCAAATAGCTATATCAAATAGGAACTGTCTTTATATGATTTTCAATGAGATCATAAAATAAGGAGCGTGTAAAAAATACGCCGGAATGATTTAAACGGAGTTCCCCGGAGAAAGAACTCCGGGAAAGTCGATTAGTATGATAAAATAGGATTCAAATGTGAAAAGTATTCAAAATGAATGAACACATTCAATAAAAAAAAGCTTTGGTTTTCTATTTTTTTCTGGTTCCAAGACCTATAGTTCTAGTGGTCGACGTAGCTCTTTCAAATTGTTTCTCATTATTAAGAAAGGGTAACGGAGATAAAATACGAGCTTGTTTTATAGCAATAGTAATTAATCGTTGTTGTTTCAAGGTCAATCTATTCACCCGTCTAGATAATATTTTTCCTTGTTCACTAATAAATCGACTAATTAAACTCATGTTTCTATAATCAATTCGATCTCCCGATCGGATCGGGAGCAACCGCCTATGAAAAGATCGCTTGGATTTAAGAAAAGGTCGTTTGGGTTTATCCATAGTTTGTTTATTCCTTATCCCGAAAATCCTATTTCGGGCAGATTAAAATGAATTAAAATTAAGAAATAGGATTTGTTTATTTTTGTTCTATTATATATAGAACATTATATATTAGATAAAAATAATGATGTCATTTTTCCGGTTATTTGATAGGGTGATACACAAGTGCTTGTTTAATCTATTTCTTTACCTCCCCATGAATCATATGTTTGAAACAATAGGGACAGAATTTTCTCAATTCCAATCGACTAGGCATATTGTGTCGATTCTTTTGAGTAATATATCTGGAAACACCTGTTGATTCCTTATTAACATCTTTTCGGATACAACTGGTACATTCCAAAATAACTGTTACTCGGGCACCTTTACCACCTTTGGCCATGAACCTCCCTTGAATTCTTGATTCACTCAACTCTTCTATTTTCAATCCGAAACAAATAAAAGAAAAAAATAGAAGTTACTAACTCGAAATCCAATTATAAAAGATTTTCAATAGAGAATAGTAAATTAAATAAAATAATAAGTAATACAAAGATTTTTAACTATATTTTTATTCGTATCACAATAGTGAATTGAAGTATCTTATAGGATACTGTGTTGTTCCGTCTAGATCCACATTTACATTTCCCCTTTTCCTCTATTATATTCTTAATTTAATTCGAGTCTGAATCCGAATTTCGCTAAAGTGGAATCCACTTTTATTCTTTCTCTTTCCTCCCTTATTTCCCTTTTAGTTTGAAAATAAGGGAGGAAAGAGGGGGAAAGGAAGTGTATCTCTAACCTTCTTCACTACTTTCCATGTCAATAACTAAAATGAAAAAAAAGGGAATATCAACGCATCCGGGAAAAAGCGATTGATCTCTATCAATAGACCCGCTAAAGATCCAAACCATAGAGTACTTAGTACCGGTGCTGTGGAAAGATAAGTTTTTAGATCTCGCATTGAAAATCCTCCTTCTTTATTTGTATTGAAATACATAGGGGTAATACATATATGATCAGATCTATATGTAATTAAGGACTGCTTGTATTTATACGCGGAATTCCTAATTCAAATTGAAATGTACAATGATCTGGTAGATAGATTTTCTTTCTCTTAAAACCGAAAAATCTGCCCCTTTCCTTTCTTCCTGAACATTCCCGAAAACTATTCATTTTTTTTACAGTGAGTTTCATATGTATATAATTTATGTTATTATTATATGAAATGAGACCAAAAAGAAGAAATAGAAAGAGAAATTGTATATATCAATGGAAGAAATAACGATCTGGAAAAGAAGACAGGGATTCTCTACAATGACACTGTAGACCAATTGAAAGGGATGTAGCGCAGCTTGGTAGCGCGTTTGTTTTGGGTACAAAATGTCACAGGTTCAAATCCTGTCATCCCTATCTATTTATATTACTTTTTCTATGAGCAGCAAGGAGGGATCAATTGAGATCGATTAAAATTGGACATAATAATTTTGATTTTATGATGCTATATTATAGATAATAGTATATTGCATGCAAGGTGTATTGGGGTTACAAAAGGAACCCTTTTCATTAGAGTCTTATGTAATAATGGAATAAAAAAGCGCTCTTAGTTCAGTTCGGTAGAACGTGGGTCTCCAAAACCCAATGTCGTAGGTTCAAATCCTACAGAGCGTGATTCCATTCTTGTTATACTGAAATAACTTCGCTAACTTGAGCAACAATCTGAATTTGACCTCCTGCGAATTAAAGGAGGAGGTCAATCAAAATCAAAAAAAGAGATGTTAATTAATCAAAGGTCCAACTGATCACCACGTCTGTATTGTAAATATGCAGTTACGAATAATCCAACCAAAGTAATAGGAATTAGACCCAACACGATTCCAAATAAAAAAACTTCAATCATTTCAATTTGTTTGAAAGGGAAAAACGAAAAGTAATATCTATCCCTAAATATTAATCCAAATTGCTCGTGAATCTCAATGACCAATAATTGACACGGGGTAAGGGACTATAGAATACATGGAATACTGCAGAAAGATTTCTTTTTATGAATTGTTCATTTAATTAATTTCAAATAAGTCGTATCTTGCTCAGACCAATAAATAAAGCTGAGGTTATAGTTAAAGCCGCTAGTAAAAAACCGAAATAACTAGTTATAGTAGACATAAAGGGGCTAAATGAAATATGTTATTTTTATACATATGTTTAGAAAACACTTACCTAAGTTTTCATTTTTGACAGATATAAGAGTACCAAAAAGGGCCAATTAAAAGTTTTGGATTCATCAATCATTATCATGATAGACGGCACTAATAAAGATAGAATAACAGAAGTAGAAAAAGAAATCGATTTCTCATCTGTGACATTTACTTATCCTGTGCATTCAAATCAACAGATGCATTGAATAATTCTTGAGCGAACTAATAAAATAATAAGAACTGTGTAACTTTATTCAAAAATGAAATTCCCTTT